TATAATTTATTACTCTTTCCTTTTTTTTTGGATTCTTTTTTGTTTGTTATTGTCTTCTTTATTATATTTCTTTCGAATGAATCGAAAATTCCAGAGTATATCTTTTCACGGGTCGAACCAAAAAAAAAGAAACTTCGAATATTTCCCTCTTTACTTTACCTTTATCCGGCAGAAAAAAAAAGGAAAATTCCCTATTTTTTTGTCCATGTCCCTAAATTAAATATTAAATAATAGGAGACTTAAATGAAAGTCCCTTTCTCGCATTCGCTCTCCATTGCATTGGCGGAACAAAAATTTCTGATGCATCAATATGTAAATATTTGGTACATGAAGCCATGATCTGATATCTATATCGAAATCCTATATAGATATAAACTGATCTTTTTCTGGAATCAAAGAAAGATATTGAAAAATATATTGCTCTTGTGACTCGGAATAAATGGTTTCTCTGTGGAGGAAGGGAATAGCGATTTATTCCTATGGAGCATCCAGGAACAAGAAGATTCAATCGGAAATATCGACAAATTCTTGCGTGGTCCAAGGAAATAAAAAAAAGGGTCCGCTTCTACAATTTTATCTCTATCCAATTTGAATATCAGAATAGCTGATATAGTCATGATTCAATGGGTCAGGTCCACTTACTTTTTCTTTTCTTGATTTCTAATTTTTCCGATGGATTTAATTGGAACAATGGAGAAGTAGTAAAACTTTGGTTTGTCGATTCATAATTGAGATTGGGTATTATCTCGAATATCCATGTCCCGGGACCAAAAATATAAATAATGAAACATGAGGAGGAGTATAGCCTGTAGTGACATAGTAGTCCTCCTAATAAGTGGGATTCCTTATTATCATAATGAACAAATGCTCAACTTTATACCTATAACTCATTAGAATGATAACTCATTATGCGGTCCGTTTACCTTGTTTTTATTACAAATATCAATAATATCTCTATTCTCCGATGAAAAATGAAGACTAAGGCGGGAGCTTCGTGGAAAAAGCCCTTTATCGGATTTGAACCGATGACTTACGCCTTACCATGGCGTTACTCTACCACTGAGTTAAAAGGGCCATTTTCTTCAATTCATGAAGAGGCCACTAACCACTATGAGTCTACTGCATGTATCTATGTATAGACTATATGTACATATATACATGTATGCATAGGGGGCTCATTCAAGAACAAGCCATTTGATTTACCTAGGAAGTTCTAGGGTCAAATCAAATGATTATTTATATTTGAGAAATATCAATGCAATGAATTGTTTCGCTCCCAATTGCTTTGCTTTTATTGACCCATCGAAGCGAGATTCACTTGATTGATACATGTACCAATCCGACATAGATCCAAAATATTTCATCGAATCATGTGATGAAGGATTCGACTCGTACCCTGAACTGAATTCTTATAGAAAAAAAGAATCTTTTCGATTACTTGTCAATCCCTTCCCAGATTTACGAGTTCTACATCACCTTTTTGAATCAATCAAAAAAAAATTCTATCATTTCTGAATTTCCTGGCTTAGTGTTAGTGAGGCATATCTCGTCTTAACGATGAGCGAATCAATGAGTGAAAATTGAAGAAAGGGGGTTTGACTTTTTTTTGTCGGACAAATCCCCGCTGAGGGGATCCTATACTTCGTCATATATATATGATGGTTCATGAATGAACAATCAAAAAATTCTATGTAATTGTGGAAGCAAGAAAGATTCTTCGGATCTAGTCATGCCATTACATTATATTGACAATTCCAAAAAACTGCTCATACTATGAGCATAATATGATGGCGATCGGGCAGGTATGCCCCTATCGTCTAGCGGTTCAGGACATCTCTCTTTCAAGGAGGCAGCGGGGATTCGACTTCCCCTGGGGGTAGGGTATTACGAAAGGAAGTTGATCATGGATTATCAATAAGCCTAGAATTGATTCTTCCTGGGTCGATGCCCGAGCGGTTAATGGGGACGGACTGTAAATTCGTTGGCGATATGTCTACGCTGGTTCAAATCCAGCTCGGCCCAATAATTCGCCGATCCATGGGGATGATATAACCAATTTGTCCTCCAGAAATGCCTGATATAGAGGAATAAATAGTCCATTTTTTCTGCTATATCCCTATTTCTTTGTTCGTTTGTTCCCACGCGTTCTGATCTTTCTAACGATCGAGATTAATAATCTGTAAATATAAGAAGGAGTAAAGAAAAAAAGAGTCCTTTTTTTCATTGAAAGATTGATTATCTTATCAATCGATGTGGCAATAACCACAGGATTACTAGTAATCCGTGTCACTCTCACTATAGTTCATATCCATGTGAATATCAATTCGTGTTTCTGGTAAAACACGGCAATTATAAATATAAAGAAATTATAAGAATATGTATGAGAATATGTATGCTGTATAACTCATTTCCCTGGGATTGTAGTTCAATCGGTCAGAGCACCGCCCTGTCAAGGCGGAAGCTGCGGGTTCGAGCCCCGTCAGTCCCGACCTAGAATCCGATGAATCCATCAATTCATCTCTTCATTTTCTGTGAAGGGGGGGCAAGGGGCAGAATTGAATTCTCAGCGGTGGACCTTATTTCTTTCGTTTTTCGTTTCGCATTTCTCATCGGACAAATACGGTAATTTCAATTACTTCAACTAGTACCGATTGATGGGAGAGAGACATATGTAGATTGAATTGATCGGTGGTATCACCATATTTAGGATTCCAAGAGAGACTGTACTGGTCTGGCTTTTTCGATTGCTCCTGATCAATGGAATGAAATAGAGTACCCATATGTTTTCTGGGAACACATACACAAATTGTATTCGTTTATTGTACGATACACAATTAACTTAATATAGAATATAGTTACCCCGACAGCGACAGAGTACTTTTCAGATGAAACCTACCCCCTTTTCTAACTCCGATTTTGTGTAACCTCAATTACGAATTGAAAACAATTTATCTATCTCATTTGAATTGCATACTTTCTTTTTGATGTATGTGTCTCAGTCCTCAATCCAAGGAAAGAGGATACTAATATAATAAAAGATCAAACAAAGATCCGCCTCTCTTTTCTTGTTCTAGGGAGGGAAGGAATGAATAGATTTTTTTCTTCCTATTTTACCCCATCGAAGAAAGAACAAAATCAATAAATAAAATAGTGAATTTATCGGAATATTCGATCTTTTTTTTATACCGGGACCCATTTTTATCACACTTCTCTGTCTCCCAAGAAGATTAGATCATCACAAAAACTTCGCTTAGAACTTAACTCATCCTTTTTTCCATTTCACTCCTACTGTTTGGGTCTGTGACCAATGGAACACCGGTTAGATAATACCTCATCAGATGATTGTATAAGGAAGACGGTAGGTTATAGAAAAGAAAGAGTGGAAATGAGAAATTCAATGGGATTCTTGATTGAATCAGGAATCCCATTTTGGATTCGGTATGGATAAAGGATCTTCCTATGTTATACTATTCAATTCTCGACGATGAATCCGATTTGATAGATCAGATATTGTTATTCATGATATTGATCCGATTCAGTATCATCAGGATGCAATCCATCCCATGGAATTTTCAGGAGAAAGACTTATTATCTCTATGGGATTAGATCCCGAGTTATTGCAAAGCAAAAAAAAAACGATGAGATTATGGAAGTCAATATTCTCGCATTTATTGCTACTGCGCTGTTCATTCTAGTTCCTACTGCTTTTTTACTTATCATCTACGTAAAAACAGTCAGTCAAAATGATTAATTTGAATGAAACTTGACTTATTAGTTCTTATCAATGATTGAAGAAATGAAAGGGATTCAAATCCCAAGTCTTAAATGAAATGAGTGGATTGGAGTCAGCAGTATATGAGATAGTATGGTAGAAAGAACTATATGAACCTTTCTACCACACTATCTATTATTGTATTGTATAAAGTTGTATAAAGATATGTGCTTGATATGGATCAATCTATAATATGTATCTACATATGTCTACATGTAAATAGCACTCCAATTCTATTTCTTCGCTACATCCATTTGTATTGATTCCGATCAATCTGAAATAATCGAACGTCAACTCTTCTAATTCCTAAGTTTCTGATTATTTTCAATATGGATCCCGAGATCTATCGAAACAATCAATGTAGGAAGAATAGTATGGGCATATATTATATAAATTATATAAAAGGAAAAAAAAAATAGGGGTTGGTTGCTCCTCATTGTAATATCCATAATTCTGGTAAGGGCCGGTTCATCGAAATAGAATATTTAGGAAGAATTCGGTTGGAAAAAATTTCCATTTCCTATCATGTGTGTTCAGTTTGGAAATATGAACATGGGAATCAAATCATTGAAATCTTTGTTTGATCGAAGGGTTCTTATTCATATATTACTGGATTCTGGTAGAATTTTTGAAATGGGTATATTTTTTTTTTAGCTTCGCAGAATGATCTATTAAACAATTGATACAATTCGATTACTCAACTCAATTATCAATTAGTAGTACCCCTAGAGTCCACTTCTTCCCCATACTACGAGTGAAAGGGAAAATGTAAAGACTACCATTAAAGCAGCCCAAGCGAGACTTACTATATCCATGTGAATTATGTCCCCTATCTCTATGAATATGAAGGAATTATTCCATTATTTATCATTAATAATAGTGGAATCAATGGTGCAGAGTCAAAATAGGATTCTGACCTAATGCTATTGATGAACCAATCCAATGAATACACTCGTAACAAGTTCCTATATGATTTCTGGTAGAATTGGGAAGCATTAATCACAAGCAAGATACACAGTTACCCCCTTGGGAGTTTCAAGGGAATCTTACTAATGGAACATGTAGGAATAGTAAGACCTATTGTTTGTTGCCTTTCATAAGCAAAAGGCCTAAAAATATACCATCAAGATCGATAACTATCTATCACATACCTCTATCTCCCATCTAAGCCTTACTGTCTCTGTTTCTGTGAAACAATCGGGAGACACCCTATTACATTCTTGGCGGG